ATTTCTTGTTCGGAAAAATAGTTGAACCAATTCCGGGAATTCCGTATTCAAGTCAATGATGCATTACATTAATTATATTCATAAAATTTTTTATAAAATAATAAAAATCTCAAAATATTTAATTCTATTTTTTTCTTATTTCTTATTAATTTAATAAAAAAATAAAGTAAAAGCGGGTAGCGGGAATCGAACCCGCATCGTTAGCTTGGAAGGCTAGGGGTTATAGTCGACGTTGATTCATCATTTTTAACGTCTCTAATTCAAAACTGAACGTGAAACTTTGGTTTCATTCGGCTCCTTTATGGAAGATGTATAAATTCCTATATTAAGACATGAACGAAAAAAAAAATTCCACCCATAACATCTATGTCAGCTTTTCTGTCTGAATGTATTCAGAACAACCCGCTTTCTAGACGATCCCTATAGAAAAGAGGGGGATTATATTATAACAACCTTTCTAGTTACTTCGTTCTCTATTTCTATGTGAGAGAATCCTTAGGAAAAGCATTTTGTTTCTACCGAGCTAAAAAAATTTGTCGATGTCTCTAGTAAACCAAAGTCATTGTTTAATAGCCATTTTGCTTCAATTTCCGTAATACAAATTCCAAATTAAAGATTTAGTTACGATTAGAAAGCCACTTTCTATCTTTATCCATGGATCCTTTACTCATACTTATTCAATTAGAAGTATTGATCTAATAAAAAAAAAAAATTATGTTTCGTAATCTCATAATCCAATTTTTCAATTTTTAATTGATTCTTGGATACAAATCACGAGAATGTATATTCTTCCTCGAATTTTTCATTGAGAGGTAAAGGATTAAATCCTTTTAAGAAATAAAGTTTTTGGTCGGAATGAAATATTAATCAAACCGAAAGACCCCTTAACTATATAAAGGATTATAGAACGAATCACACTTTTACCACTAAACTATACCCGCTACAATCCGATTATTGTATATAAATGAACCTTTTGTCGAACAAGAAAATGGGTCGTAATAAAAAGTTAAAAGAGTCAAAAGAAAGGATAGGATCATAAAATAATCATGAAAATTAGAGCGTTTACGTGTTGTATCAGAGAACCCAATGAGATTCGGAAAAGAGAATTCATTAAATTTCAATAACTAAAACTAAATAACAAGTGTTTTTTTGCCGGAGGTTTTTGACCTAGACGTCTCGACAAAACTACTTAAGCCATAACATACATGAAAATGTATTGTGCAAGAATCCACAGCTCCCTTTTTGTTATTTATTTACTTTACTAAAATAAAAGGAATAAAGAATAAATATAAAAAATTAAGAATTAAGATAAGAAACGACACTTTGATTCGATATCATTTGATTCTATATCATAGAAATCAAAAGAGTTTTTATGTTTCCAATCGTAATAACAAGCAAGTATTTTAGTTTTCAAATAAAAAAAAATTATTTATGATTCGTTGGAACAATAAATGGCGGGCCCGGCCTGGTCAGTACTTAGCCGGGCCGTGGAACTAAAAAGCACTCTCGGATGAAAAAAAATATTATGAAGGGCTCTTTCAATCCTTATTTTTTATAATGTAACATAGTATTATCCTTTTTCAATTGGGAGGAGAGATGGCTGAGTGGACTAAAGCGTCGGATTGCTAATCCGTTGTACGAGTTTTTCGTACCGAGGGTTCGAATCCCTCTCTTTCCGTTTTTGTTGATGACTTGGTATTTTCTTTCGAATTTTTCGCGAGCTCTTTTTATTTTTAATAGTTAAAAATGTGTAATAGATAAAATCCTACTAAGAACATTTAAAAATCAATCAAGGAAAACAAAAACCTTATCTTTTATTCTTCACGTCCAGGATTACGTCCTGGATCATTAGACAGGAATCCGAAAATAAAGAGAGAAACAAAGAATATCACTACCGTGTAAACAAATAGTTTGAGAGTAAGCATTACATAATCTCCAAGATTTTTTTTAGTAAAAAAGAGAATAGATTCTCCGTTTTTATACCGCATACCCTACTATTTTTATTTTTTATTTTGACACCAAGAAATAAAGTGGGGTGATCCAGATTTTTCGCGGTTGTACAAGAATTTCAATATTTGAATTGAGGGTGTAAGACTTATCTGATCTTATCAATTCTTTTCTTTGAATTTTTTTTTTTTCAATAAATCATGAATTTGTCTAGACATTATTAAATTAAAGATATCATCGAAAACTTACAGCAGCTTGCCAAACAAAGGCTAAGAGAAAAAAAAACAGGGGTATTACTGGCATCCAATCTACGATTGGATTTAAAAAAGCGTAGGCCTCGGGCAATTTGGCGACGAAAAAACTACTTGAATAAAGAGCAGAATTAAGACAGATACAGATCAAACTAAATATATTAAGCATAACAAACATTTTGTTCTTGAGGATAATTGTATTTTATTTATTTTGATTGAGTTATTAATAAATTGAGTTTTTTATTATTTTATTATTATAAATATGTTATTATTCATAGAAAAGAAAAATGAATAAAAAGAAAATAAGATAGACCAAAAAACTTTCTTTGATTTGAACTCACCCAATCAAAAATCCTTCAATTCTCAAATCAAAAGAGAATAGAATAAACCATACTTTCATACAATATCTTAATTGAATTATATGTAATGATCAATAAATTCTGTTTAATTCTACGTCTACATGTATAAAAATTCTAGTAATCTATTTTATAGATAATAGATATTTAGACTTGAGTTGACGAACAACCAGTACCAATATTAGTGTTTATTAGTGTCGACTAGAAATGGGGCGTGGCCAAGTGGTAAGGCAACGGGTTTTGGTCCCGCTATTCGGAGGTTCGAATCCTTCCGTCCCAGAACATACCTGACCCACGATCATTTTATTAATCTATAATAAAAAATAAAATATATATCTATTAAAATATATATCTATATCATAATCTATATCATAATAAAATATATCAAAATAAAGATTATCTTTTCGACCAGTCTTCCGTTTAAGAGTATAATATTGTTATAGAATGTGATTCTTAATTTCTTTTTTTTTTTTTTTATTATTAATCATATCTTTTTCACAAATTTAATCGAGTTCAAATAACACGCATATGAAACGAAATTTTGATTTGTTAAATATTACTGATTTTACAATATGAAATACGAAAAAATAACAACCTAAATCTTCAATCTTTCCTTACATCAGTCTTTTTTTTTTTTATTAATCATTGATGGTTTAATCCAATATGGATTTATCTTTCTCTTAATGATGATAAAAAGCGAATGGTACTTACTGTAAAACCTTATGCAAATAATGATATAGGGTAGGAAACTATTCAATCAATTAAATCTTTTTAATGATTTCTTATGAGTTCTTGGTACTCTAAGAAGTGTGAAATTGTTGAATTTATCCTATCACGTTACTTGAAGATAGAGATTCAAAATAACTTGTTTATTCGTGTTTATTTATTCATGTTATGTTAGTTATAATTTTTAAAAAAATTATAAACAATGGGGTTAAATTAATTGAATTCTTGTTGAGACTTCGTCATACATTATCCATTCTTCATATAGAAGAAAAAAGTATAGATTATTATGTACCGACCGAACCGATGATTATTCACGATTCCATAATTGAATCAATTACATACTGGTTCCAAACTGAAGGAATGTTATGGTAAAACTTCGTTTAAAACGATGTGGCAGAAAGCAACGTGCGACTTGAAGGACATGATCAGCTGTGGATTCTTACATCCACCACTTTTTTATATTATATAGGAACGAAAGTGCTCTTGGCTCGACATCATTTGTTCTGTTCCACTGGAACCCTCATTTTTGAGAGTGTTGCCATGTAAATAGTACACGATGGAGCTCGAGTAGAACGTATTGATTAATTTCTCAAGGGCAAGAATCTAAGGTTAGTATCGATCAATAAATTGGAACAACTTCGTAAGTATATTTTAGATATATAAATCTAAAGGATCCAATTCGATAAAATTTAAAAGTTAATTTTGTTGGAATTGGTAAAACTCTTTTGATCAAATCAAAAGTAAAGTGTATTACGTAGGAATCAACCATTCATACGATTCTTTGATAGAAAGAAATCACAAAAAATGGTATGTTGCTGCCGTTTTGAAACGATTTAAAGATCACCGAAGTAATGTCTAAACCCAATGATTCAAGGCAAAGATAAAGATCCTGGAACAAGGAAATACCGTTTTCAATTGTCTCAACAACCAGATCATATTTAAGAATCAAAATAGATTCTAAAGGAGACAGAAAAAAAGGGTTAGAGACCACTCAATAAATTTAATACCTAAAAGGTTTCTTTTGAGTTATTTGAGAGTTATTCAACTTGAGTTATGAGGATACAAATAATTTTTTTTTTTGGGGGGGGGGGAAGACTAAGAAAAAGTATTTAAATTAAAATCAATAATATAATGAATTTGATGATTTTATGGATCTATTTGTTATTATGATTCTATACATAGACATAATTTAGAATTTTCTCGAGCCGTACGAGGAGAAAACTTCTTATACGTTTCTAGGGGGGGGGAGTATTGTTCATCTATCCCAATGAGCCATTTATCGAATCGTTGCAATTGATGTTCGATCCCGACGAGAGGGAAGAGATCTTCGTAAAGTGGGTTTTTATGACCCGATAAAGAATCAAATCTATTTAAATGTTCCTGCTATTCTATATTTCCTTGAAAAAGGTGCTCAACCTACAGGAACTGTTCATGATATTTCAAAAAGGGCGGGGGTTTTTACGGAACTTCGCCCTAATCAACAAATAAAATTCAATTAATGAAATAAAAAAAATGTGGATGATTTGTATATAGCCTTGTATAACCTTTTTGTTTCTTTGCTATTTCCTCTTTTGTTCTATTTATATCATACTAAATTTATTATTGTTACTATAAAATATAAAAGAGTGTCTTTTATAACGACAAAAATCTATTTATATTTTATTGATATAAATTTTATTGATATATATAAAATAGATAGAAAAAGATTAAGTGAATAAATAAATGAAGTAATCGGGTCTATAAATATAAAATTTTGAGATTACTGTCAATGACTTAAGGAACAAATAAAAAAACACAAAGGATTTCACTTGCTTATTTTAGTGAATAAACCTCATTTTTTTACTTCATTTTTTTTTCCACCAATATTGTATCAATGTTGTGTTGTATAGAAATATTATATATAGTGCCAATCCAACACAAGTCCTTAGTTTTTTTTTTTTTCTTATTTTTTCTTATAATTCTAATTGTCTAATTGATTGAAATTGGAATTGTTAGTTAGATTTATAAATTGTTTTTTCTTTTGTATTCTTTTCTCAACATTCATATTGACAACAGTGTATCAAATAAATATAATCCGATCGTGGATAAAAGGATCCATTTATATCTCCGTCCCATAGCTTTTATTTCATTCAAATAATGGGTTCTTGTATTTTCTGTGATACAAGAAGTCTTTTTTTGATTAAGATTAAACTCAATAAAATCTATATATACTATAGAATTAATGGATGTATTTATAAATATTTTACTTTATCCCTATTTTTATCTGAGAATTTTTTCATCGGATCTGTTCATTTTTATTATGTTCAGAATCGAATCAATTAGAATTTAAAAAATTTGTGCTATTTTAATGTTTTGATTGGTTTGGATTGTGTTGTGCAATTCAATCTTTTTTTTATTGAGATTCCGATTGTATCTACACATTCTAATTATTTTATTTGGGTTGCTAACTCAACGGTAGAGTACTCGGCTTTTAAGTGCGGCTAGCATCTTTTACACATTTGTATGAAGCAAAAGATTCGTCCATACCATCGGTAGAGTTTGTAAGACCACGACTGATCCTGAAAGGAATGAATGGAAAAAGCAGCATGTCGTATCAATGGATAATTCTAAGAATATTTCATTCTTACCGAATAGGTCCAAAACCTTATTAAAATTGTTTGAATTCTTGTCGTGTAATAAAAAAAATGAATTTGGTCGAGTGAATAAATGGGTAGAGCCCTACTACGGTTCCAATTATAGGGAAACAAAAAGTAATGAGCTTCTGTTCTTAATTTTTGAATGATTACCCGATCTAATTAGACGTTAAAAATATATTAGTGCTTAATACGGGAAAAACTTTTCCCATGAGTGGATTATAAATTTCTTATGAGTCCTAATTATTAGCTATTACCCATTATGGGGTAGAGATAAATGTGTAGAAGAAGGCAGTATATTGATAAAGATTTTTCAAAATCAAAAGAGCGATTGGATTGAAAAAATAAAGGACTTCTAACCATCTTGTTACCCTAGAATGAACATAAATCAATTAGATGGAAAAAGAGAGGCTAGAGAGTCTGTTGATGAGTCTTACTTGTTCCGAGGTATTTTCTTACTATAATACCTTGTTTTGACTGTATCGTACTATGTATCATTTGATAACCCAATAAATCACCTATTTCTTTTCTTGTTCACATTAAAAATGGAAGAATTTCAAGGATATTTAGAACTAGATAGATATCAGCAACATGACTTCCTATACCCACTTATCTTTCGGGAGTATATTTATGCACTTGCTCATGATCATGGTTTAAATAGATCTATTTTGTTGGATAATGGAGGTTATGACACTAAATATAGTTTACTAATTATAAAACGTTTAATTAGTCGAATGTATCAACAGAATCATTTGATAATTTCCGCTAATGATTCTAACCAAAAAAAATTTTTTGGGTACAACAAAAATTTGTATTCTCAAATGATGTCGGAGGGATTTGCAGTCATTGTGGAAATTCCGTTTTCCCTACGATTAGTATCTTCCTTAGAGGCGACAGAAATCGTAAAATCTTATAATTTACGATCAATTCATTCAATATTTCCTTTTTTAGAGGACAAATTCCCACATTTAAATTATGTATCAGATGTACTAATACCCTACCCCATTCATCTGGAAATCTTGGTTCAAACCCTTCGCTATTGGGTGAAAGATCCCTCTTCTTTACATTTATTACGACTCTTTCTTCACGAGTATTATAATTGGAATAGTCTTATTACTCCAAAAAAAATTATTTTTTCAAAAAGTAATCCACGATTATTCTTGCTCCTATATAATTCTCATGTATGTGAATACGAATCCATTTTACTTTTTCTTCGTAATCAATCTTCTCATTTACGATTAACCTCTTCTGGTATCTTTTTTGAGCGAATACATTTCTATGAAAAAAAAAAATATCCTGTAGAAGAAGTCTTCGTTAATGATTTTCCGGCCGCCATCTTATGGTTCTTCAAGGATCCTTTTATGCATTATGTTAGATATCAAGGAAAATCTATTCTGTCTTCGAAGGATACCCCTCTTCTGATGAATAAGTGGAAATATTATCTTGTCAATTTATGGCAATGTCATTCTTATGTGTGGTCTCAACCAGGAAGGATTTATATAAACCAATTATCCAAGCATTCCCTTGATTTTTTGGGTTATTTTTCAAGTATGCGACCAAACCTTTCGGTGGTACGGGGTCAAATGC